ATATTTCGAGAAATAGGATCTCTTGTTTTTCATTCCCATTTCCATAGGAATGAATACTATGATTCACATTTCGAACGGGCATGAATACAGCATCTATAGGATAACTTCCATCTTGAAAGTTAAAGTTATGTGGCATTTTTATAAGATATCCGCGATTTCTCTCGATTTCTAATCCAATACACAAATTAATTGGTTCTGTCAAGCTAGCTATATGTTGTGTATTGTCAACAATTTCTACATAAGTGGGTAGGATGATATCTTGAGCAGTTACATATCCAGGACCCCTGACACAAATAGACGCGTCACAAGTTCCATATAGATTACTTCTCAATACAATTTCTTTCAAATTCATTATAATTTCGTGAACCGATTCTTGAATACCTGTTATAGTAGAATATTCATGGGGGACGTTCTCAGATTTTACACGTGTGATACATGTTCCTTCTATTTCTCCAAGCAAAGCTCTTCGCATCGCAATACCTATTGTGTCGGCCTGCCCTTTCATAAGTGGAGACAGTATAAAGCGCCCATAATAAAGACGTTTACTGTCTGTTCTTGATTCAACACACTTCCACTGTAGTGTCCGAGTAGATACTGTTACTTTCTCTCGAACCATAGTCAAAATAGTTTATTTGATTGAATTATTTATTTCTCTTGTTTCTCTTGAAATTTCTTCACTGTTCCTTTCTACACACGTCTTTTTTTCGGAGGTCTGCAGCCATTATGTGGCATAGGGGTTACATCCCGTACAAAAGTTAATAGTATACCACTTCTACGAATAGCTCGTAATGCAGCGTCTCTACCGAGACCGGGGCCCTTTATCATAACTTCGGCTCGTTGCATACCTTGATCTACTACTGTACGAATAGCATTTGCTGCTGCAGTTTGAGCGGCAAAGGGTGTCCCCCTTCTCGTACCCTTGAATCCACAAGTACCAGCCGAGGACCAGGAAACCACCCGACCTCGTACATCTGTAACCGTGACAATGGTATTATTGAAACTTGCTTGAACATGAATAACTCCCTTTGGTATTCTGCGTGCACTTTTACGTGAACCAATACGTACATTTCTACGCGGACCGGTTCTCGGTATAACTTTTGCCATATTGTATCATCTCATAAATATGAGTCAGAAATATATGGATATATCCATTTCATGTCAAAACACATTCTTTATTTGTACGCTGGGCCCATTTAGTGAGCCTGATTATCCTTGTCTTTGTTTATGTCTCGGGTTGGAACAAATTACTCTAATGCACCCCCGTCTACGGATTAGTCGGCATTTTTCACAAATTTTACGAACGGAAGCTCTTATTTTCATATTTGTCATTCCTTATCTTAATTCTGAATCTAATTCTTGGTAGAAAATAAGTTTCTTGAAATTTTTTATCTCGAATCGTATTGAATAAAAACTACCTAATCTTTTGAATCCTTGTTTCGGAGTCGATAAATTATACGTCCTCTGGTTGAATCATAACGACTTACTTCAATTTTTACTTTATCTCCCGGCAGTATACGTATAAAACTACGTCGGATCTTTCCCGAAACATAACCTAGAATCAGATCTGCATTATCTAACCGAACCCGGAACATGCCATTGGGAAGCGATTCAGTAATTAAACCTTCATGAATCCATTTTTGTTCTTTCATTCCAGGTAAAGCCCCCTTGAAGTATCAACTAATGGAGGAGAAACGATATTAGACAACTCACCCCCTTTCTTTTTTTTTTTACAAATAGGAAGAGGTTTTGGATCCCATTTGGATATTAAAAGGATTACCATATATAACACAAGATTTCTCCGCCGATTCCTTCTAGTCGAGCCTCCCGGTCTGTCATTATACCTCGAGAAGTAGAAAGAATTACAATCCCCATCCCACCTAAAATTCTAGGAATTCGGTGGGAGTTAGAATAGATTCGTAAACCGGGGCGACTGATCCGTTTTAAATTTAAAAAATTTCTATAGGGTCTTTTCCTATTCCTTCTATGTCGCAGGGTTAAAACCAAATTTTTTTTGTTTTTTTCTCGATGTTTTCTAACGTTTTCGATAAAACCTTCTCGGAAAAGTATTTTGACAATATTTTCGGTAATATTATTGGATGCTACGCGAACAACTCTTTTTCGATCCATATCAGCATTTCGTATAGAGGTTATTATCTCAGCAATAGTGTCTCTACCCATGATGAACTAAAATTTTTGGTGCCCAAAAATTGGAAAATTGGATATAATTAACATGTTTTTTATTGGTTTGATGAATATAAATTCATCAAGGTATATGCGTGAGACACAATCTATGAATTAATCTAGTTCTTAATCTATTTCCTTTCAAATACCCTAAAGATATCAGGATCCCATTTTATAATACCTCGGGAGCTAATGAAACTATTTTAGTAAAATTGAATTGTCTCAATTCGCGTGGGATTGCGCCAAAAATACGAGTTCCTTTTGGATTTCCTTCTTGATCAATCACAACTGCAGCATTGTCATCATATCGTATTATCATACCGCTGTCACGTTTAAGTTCTTTACAGGTACGAACAATTACAGCTCTGACTACTTCTGATTTTTCTAGGGACATGTTTGGGACTGCTTCTTTGATCACAGCAACAATAATGTCACCAATATGAGCATATTGACGATTACTAGCCCCTATAATTCGAATACACATCAATTTTCGAGCCCCGCTGTTATCCGCTACATTTAAATGGGTCTGAGGTTGAATCATATGAATTTTTGAGTCTATTCTTCCAATGCAAAGGATGAAGAAAATAAAAGAAATACTGTTTGTCCAAAAAAAGAAACCTGCGATTTTGTTTCATCCCCAAGACTCCTTTCGGCTGGTTCTACGTTTTTATCCCGAAATAATAAATTGAGTTCGTATCGGCATTTTGGATGCTGCTATTAAAATAGCTCTTCTAGCTATATTTTCGGTTACTCCCCCCATTTCATATAGTATTCGCCCCGGTTTAACAACAGCTACCCAATATTCAGGGGATCCTTTCCCCGAACCCATACGTGTTTCGGCGGGTCTTACTGTAACGGGTTTGTCTGGAAATATACGGACCCATATTTTTCCACCACGGCGCGCATTTCGTGTCATTGCCCGTCGACCTGCTTCGATTTGTCTAGATGTGATCCAAGCGGGTTCAAGTGCCTGAAGAGCATATTTACCAAAACAAATATGATTACCTCGATAAGATATTCCCTTCATTCTTCCTCTATGTTGTTTACGGAATCTAGTTCTTTTGGGGTTATAGTTGATGGTTGTTTTGGAATTCCATCTCTACTACAGAACTGGACGTGAGAATTTCTTCTCATCCGGCTCCTCGCAAATAAAAGGATTCAAAATGAAAAGGATTCAAAATCGAATTTCAATTAATTTGAATAGATATTAGAACATTTTTAGAAAATTTTTTTATAATATAAAAAGAATCTTTATTTTCTTTTGTCCTTTATTCAAGCTTACCAATTCAAAAAAAAGAAAGTTCTAAAAGTTCTCGCGGGCGAATATTTACTCTTGCAATCTCTATTTCAGTACTAGCGCTTGTTCCTCACTTCTCCAAATAGATGAATTGATTTCCGGTTCATTTCGCCATCCCAACTAGTGAATCATTAAGATTCACAGGTTCCTTCGTTCCCGCCACTTCATACTAAATGGTTAGGTCAGAATTCTACAATGGAGCTCATAATACAATTTATTTTGGAGACAACCTTCTTAGTCTTTATTGGCTCGGAGCTCTTGAATTTTTCTTCTATAAGAAGGATTCATTTAATATTTCATTATGGATGAATCAAATCAATTAGTATTGGTGCTTTATTACATTGTCTTTTATGAGATAACTCATAAACCTTACATATTGGAATTCTATATCATTGATATTCTTTTTCTTTCTTTCTTTCTCTCATCTTTCCATTTATCTATACCTTTCTTCTGTATTTGGCTTAAAACTTAAAATGAAAGTTTCATTCTAAAAAAATTTCAGTTGCTGCAAAGATATGACCAATTTAGCATATCTTGACTGGTTCTTTAGATCCAGATAATATGAAGTGATGAGTTGGTTTTCATATTACCGGGCTGGTCTTTTGTTAATCCTAACCCTAAAAAACCAACGAGTCGCACACTAAGCATAGCAATTATATCAAAATAAAATGTCAATTGAATTTTTATTCAACCCTATAGAATTAGTTTGATTGGCCAGAAAAAGAATGAATGAGTTTCGCCCTTTTTGTTCTATCAACGGATATAAGGAAAAAACAATCAAAGTTTTCTTATTCCTCTTCCTTGTCTATACTAGAAAAATCCAAATTTTGATGCCTAATACCCCATAGATAGTCCGAACTGTATAGGAACAATAATCAATTTTAGCTCGAATGGTTTGTAGGGGAACCCTACCCTCTCTGATCCATTCAACACGTGCAATTTCTTTTCCGTCGATACGCCCTGCAATTTGTACTTGAATTCCTTTTGTATCTGCTTGTTCAGTTAATTCAATGGCCTTTTTCATTGCTTTTCGAAATGAAACTCTATTCTTTAATTGTCCGGCTATAAATTCTGCAAGAATATTAGGATTTCCGTAAGGTTTTGCAATTCTTGTAATAGCAATGTTAAGTTTTCGGTTCATATAATGAAATTCTTTTTGTAGATTCATCTGTAATTCTTCGATTCCTCGGGGTCTACTTTCGATTAATAACTTTGGGAATCCCATAAAGATTATGACCTGGATCAAATCGATTCTTTTTTGAATCTCTATACGAGCAATTCCCTCGGCACCGGAGGATATTCTCATATTCTTTTGAACATAATTTTTGATAAAATCTCTTATTTTTTGATCTTCCTGTAGGCCCTCAGAATAATTTTTTGGTTGTGCAAACCAAAGGGAATAATGGCTTTGGGTTGTACCAAGTCGGAAACCAAGTGGATTTATTTTTTGTCCCATACTACCTCACTATTATACACATCATGATATATGACAGTTGTCTTTTTCGATCTAGGTTTTTTTAAC